CTGTCCCCTTCCTCGGTTTCCCCCTACATATATGGGATATTTTAAGAAATGAACGTCTTTCTTCGTAGCAGGATCGGGGGAAAGAATGGGAAAGACGATTTCACTATATTTCTTACCGGGAACAGGGCCTATCACAAGAATATTTTTTTTATCGGGACGATAACTCTGAAAAGAAAGATTTCCTATCTTTTCTTTCAACTCAGGAGAAATACGGTCGGGCGGCGCTAATTCGAATCCCTCGGGCAAAATAAGAACAGCACCCACATTTAACCCTCCCTTTTTCCCATTACCAAGAACTTGTTTCAGTTGCATATCATAAGGAATTCGAAGAACTGCTTCAAATACAGTATCAGGAAGCACAGTTTGGGGAACTTCAATATCCACGGGCTTATTAGCTAAATGGCAATTGGCACATACAATTCGTCCGGTTGCTTCTCGTGGGTTTTCATAACCCTGCTGCGCAAAAATGGGATATGCATTTGAAATAGATGTCCGAGTTATTACGTATATCATGATCGATACAGAAATCGATCGAATCATCTGTTCCTTTACCCAAGAAAAAGTATTTCTATTTTCCATATCCAATCGCAGATCCCAGAATTTCTACAATAAATTAGATAGGTAGCTAAGCTAATCTAGTTCCCTATACACGAGTCTGTTGTCATTCTACTGCAACAGTTGTACTGGAATGATGAATACCTTGAGCAGGTAGAAATGGAAAGAATTTTGCTAAAATGGAAAAGGGCTTTCTTTCTAAAGGAAGAAAGATGCTAATTTGATTAATATCAGGAAATCGAATGAGTTTATGCTTCACTAATTGAATGATAAATGACTACAAGCGAAGGAGATAGACGGTTTAAAGAAAAAAAGATCCAAAATTTAAAACATGTATCTAGAATCACTGGAAAACTACAAACAAAAATAGTGAAAATTAGCTCATTAGGAGCCCATCCAAGATCGTTGTAGACCCAACGAATTAGTAGTTCCCAACCGCGGGTGGAGTGAAATCCAACAAAAAAATCAGTAACTAAAAGAATCAAAAAAGCTTTTATTGAGTCATTTAAGTTATAGAAGAATTCCTGAACCCAAGAATTCAAAATGACAAGTTCCTCTTTACCCAGAAAAAAAGAACCACTTAGAATAGCCAAACAGATTATATTTGTCGAGAAATGCAAAATGATATGGAGATGATCCTCATTATCTATTTTGACCAATTGTATTATTTCCTTGTGTATTCCTATAGGAGGTTTTTGTACATGTGTCTTCGGTTTCTCTTTTATCATTTCGTCCAAGAGAAAAAGTTCTTCTAATTCTATGAATCTTTCTAGAACCTTTTTCTCTTGAATATCAGTTAAGAGAGTTTCAGATTGCCTGGTATTCCACCAATTCTTAATCCAAAGTTCCAGACATTTGTTAAAAGAGAAAGAGACTCCCCAGGGCAAAAGTACGATAAATACAAGATATAGGAAAGAAGGCAATGCTTTCTTTTTTTTCATTTTTGATCTGTAAATTGAGTTGTTAATGAATCTGCTTCATTCGCTGACTCTATTTCATTCGCTGACTCTATATGATATTTCTTTTTATTTGAAGCAAAAATTCTATAACAAGGTTTGAGACCTTGTATCTATTCCTCTTTTTTGTATACTAGTGGAATTTCATTGCATTGGGTTCTTTCTTAGATCTAGATGGAGTGGAATAGAGAAATAGAATAAAAATAAAGCCCTTTCGGATGAAAATGGAAGAATATTATGCCATATATCTCACTTGGACAAAACAAATTAGAAGCAATTTTCTCTTATCCTCATTTGTTCCTTTCTTTAGATAAATACTCAAAGATCTCCTTACAATAACGAATCCAATTCATTCAATTCATTTCAAAAAAATGAAATCGGTATTGTATTCAAAATACTTCAATTGGTACGCGCAAGAAATAGGCCAATTCGGCAGCTTTTTGTTCAATTTCTCGTGGAGTAAAAAACTTCTCATCAGTACGAGTCAAGGGAATGACCCCCTGGCCCCGGATTTCCATATAAAGGATACGACGAGGATAAAGACCCTCTTTAACCTGAATTCTAATTGATTGGATATCCCGCATAAGGAATCGAAGGAAGACGCGACGTTTTATTCCAGGGAATCCCCAACGAAAAATGCACACTATTCCCTCTTTTCTATCGAATCGGTCATAACCACTGCCTACATTCCACAAAATAGTGCACCACAAGTAGGAGCTAATGAATAGGCCCGCGATTCCGTAGAAAGACATCACGACCCCCTGTGGAAAAAAAAGAATTTGTTGAGACGGAAGTACAGATATCATATTCTTACCAAGATAACTGGAAGCCCCAACCGATAAAAATCCTAGTGAACCTAGAAAAAGAATACAGGCCCAGAAAAAATTACCTCTTTTTCGAGAACCTTTTAGAAGTTCTATCCATATGTGTTCTGATCGCCAATTCATATTAGATATACTAAATCCAGCAGCGGTCGATTGAAATTGAGAGAATAAGCTAAATGATTTTGACTTTACTTTTTTTGATTCTGAAATCGCCTTCAGTAACTAGTACTCCTGTGAAATAATTGGTTAGATACATTGACTTTCTATTCAAAAAATATCTGTTGATCCACTTAAAATAAAACTCGCTATACCCGGCTCCGCATATGCATGCATTTATGCTCGTAGCCTATATCCGCATCCATAGCCGTTTTTCATTTGTGTGTAGAAAGAGCCACATACCCTACCATATTATATTACTTACACTAAAAAATATCTGTATTATGATCCTGCGTGGAAATACATTGAGAAAATTCGGCCCCATCGGTTCTAGACAATCTTATTTTTCTGCACATAAAGAAATAAAGAAGCCATTGCAATTGCCGGAAATACTAAGCCTACTAAAGGCACGAAAATAGAAGGTAAGTTAAAATCCGTCATAGAATAGGTGTCTCAATTCAAATTTACTATTTCTATCTATTCGAAAAATATCTTAGGATTCTTATAATATAATTAAGTATATCTATTATAAGGAATATTGACTATTGTATTTTTTAGTTTGCAAAATAAAGATTTTTTATAGAATAGTATAGAATACTATTCTATAAAAAAAAATGAATGGAATGGATAATAAGAAAATTGCAAAAAAGGAGATTAAAAATAAAAAGATTTTTTTTCTTTTCCCGTCCTCATGGCCTTTCTATCCTTCTAATCGAACTTGAAATTGGATTCAAAAGAAAGCGATTGTGAAAATGAAATACCTCTTTCAGAATACCCTTTTAAAAAGGTCTCAGTACGACTTTTAGTCGAATGCGCCCATTTCGAATCCTAAATCAGTTTCGTCTACCTACTTCCACATGCAATACTTCTTCAACCACTCTCGGACCCCCACAAACGCAAGATGCGCGTCAGGTTTTGAAATAAGGATATCCCCCAACCCCAGTATACCGAAACTCGCTCTTATCCTATCCCACCGGTTGTAAGGATTCATACATAGGGCTTTTTAGTTGATTGATAGTGCCGTAAAGTTGAAGCTTTTTTAGACTTTTTTATTAAGCTGTAATTTCCTTCCTGCATACGTGCTCCTCTATCCTCTAGAAGCTCATACAATAATGCGCGGTAAAGGCGGAAAAATAGCATACTCAATCAAAATCAAAGGGCAAATTCTCTTACCTACTACAGATCTCATACTACCCCCTTAGACTTTTTAAGGCGATATACCACCCAAAGGGTATGAAAATGCCGGGTGGAGTTAGCTTTTCGACGAAAACCCGTCCCGTGCAGCGAAGTCCTGTTAGTAAGACCCCGCGCAAGACACAAGAATGGATTATAGAAGAATATTATTCCGAATACTCCTCCGGACGCGTATAGTAGCATTGCGATTCCTAATCTTTTTTCATTGATTCTTTCCCAATAAATAAAGACTTTTTCTGTAAATACTGCGTATTTGATTCCATTATCATATGATAATACTATATTTGTATTTATTTATTGTATTATACCTTTATATATTCTTTATATATTCTAAATATATAGAATAGAGGAATCTCGATTTGTCAAGTCTCATGATCGTATCAAGATCCATTTTTATTCGGCTCAATCTTTTTTTTAAGATTGAGCCGAGTTTAATTGCAATCAATTAGAAGAATAAAGAAGAATTACTGCATTTCGTAACTGCTTTTTTCTCTTTCTATTTCGCTTCTTTTTTATTTAGACCTTCTTTATATCTAGTTTTATCTACTTATCTAGTTTATCTACCGGCTCGAACTCAAATTTGATCGCCTTCCATATTTCACAAGCTGCGGCTAGTTCAGGACTCCATTTGCAAGCTGCTCGGATAATTTCATTACCTTCACGAGCAAGATCGCGCCCTTCGTTACGAGCTTGTACACAAGCTTCTAAAGCCACCCGATTAGCTACTGCACCAGGTGCATTTCCCCAAGGATGTCCTAAAGTTCCTCCACCAAATTGTAATACGGAATCATCTCCAAAGATTTCGGTCAGAGCTGGCATATGCCAAACATGAATACCCCCTGAAGCCACCGGTATAACACCTGGCATAGATACCCAGTCCTGAGTGAAAAAGATACCGCGAGCACGATCTTTTTCAATAAAATCATCGCGCAATAAATCAACAAAACCTAAAGTCATTTCGCGTTCCCCTTCTAACTTACCTACTACTGTACCGGCGTGGATATGATCTCCCCCAGACATACGCAATGCTTTAGCTAATACACGAAAATGCATACCATGATTTTTCTGTCTATCAATAACTGCATGCATTGCCCGGTGAATGTGAAGAAGTAGGCCATTGTCGCGGCAATAATGAGCCAAAGTAGTATTTGCGGTGAATCCCCCAGTTAAGTAGTCATGCATTACAATAGGAACCCCTAATTCCCTCGCAAATATAGCTCTCTTCATCATTTCTTCGCATGTACCTGCAGTCGCATTCAAGTAATGCCCCTTGATTTCACCGGTTTCGGCCTGTGATTTATAAATTGCTTCGGCACAAAAGACAAAACGGTCCCTCCAGCGCATAAATGGTTGTGAGTTTACGTTTTCATCATCTTTGGTAAAATCAAGTCCACCGCGTAGACACTCATAACACGCTCTACCATAATTTTTTGCGGATAATCCCAATTTTGGTTTAATAGTACATCCCAATAAAGGACGGCCGTACTTGTTCAACTTATCCCTTTCAACTTGGATACCATGAGGCGGACCTTGGAAAGTTTTTGAATAAGTAGGGGGAATTCGCAGATCCTCCAGACGTAGAGCGCGTAGGGCTTTGAAACCAAATACGTTACCCACAATGGAAGTAAACATGTTAGTAACAGAACCCTCTTCAAATAGGTCTAATGGATAAGCTACATAAGCGATATATTGATTTTCCTCCCCAACAACGGGCTCGATGTGATAGCATCGCCCTTTGTAACGATCAAGACTGGTAAGTCCATCAGTCCAAACAGTTGTCCATGTACCAGTAGAAGATTCGGCAGCTACTGCAGCCCCTGCTTCTTCGGGCGGAACCCCGGGCTGAGGAGTTACTCGGAATGCTGCCAAGATATCAGTATCCTTGGTTTCATACTCCGGGGTGTAATAAGTCAATTTATAATCCTTAACACCAGCTTTAAATCCAACACTTGCTTTAGTTTCTGTTTGTGGTGACATAAGTCCCTCCCTACAACTCATGAATTAAGAATTCTCACAACGACAGGGTCTACTCGATATGGATTAGGCGTAAATGAAACCTTTGCAAAAATCTTTTAAAACAAAAAGGGTATTCAATTAATATCAACTCATTAAAGAAAATGGAGAGCATGCTTAAGTTAATGAATATGTTTCATTCATATATAATGCGTACACCCTGTGTATGTTCTATCCTATAGGAATTCTACTATAGGAATTCGATAGGAATTGAGTTGTTGTTATGGTAAGTTAACATGGTTCGTTATTAAACCATGGATTTGATTCACCAAATCCATCATTATTGTATACTCTTTGATAGATATAGCGCAACCCAAATCAATCCCTAATCCTTATTTTACAAGTTCTTAATAGGCCCCTTTCTTATTTTGAATGTAAATACCTAAATACTAAGAAAATTCTCTGTTGACAGCAATCTATGCTTCACAGTAGTATATATTTTGTATATCGAAGTCCTAGATAGGAAAGTAGAGTAGGGACAGATCCTCCACAAAAGGCGAAATGTATATGAAAAAAAAGATTGATTGAACTTTCCAACGTACTCATTCCATGAGTAAACGATTGAATGGGATTCGCTTGGGCAACGAAATCAAGTCCTCGTCCCCCTTTCTCTCTTATTGAATTAACTAATTCATTTCCTTTTTACTTTTGGATTTTTGGCTATTTTTTTGGATTTGATTTGGCATTATTCAACAAGAATAAATTCGAGAAATTCCTTTTTTTTTTTTAATTATGTGATAATTATGAGAACCAATCCTACTACTTCTCGTCCCGGGGTTTCCACAATTGAAGAAAAAAGCATAGGGCGTATCGATCAAATTATTGGACCCGTGCTGGATATCACTTTTCCCCCGGGCAAGTTACCTTATATTTATAACGCTTTGGTAGTCAAGAGTAGAGACACTGCCGGTAAGCAAATTAATGTGACTTGTGAGGTACAACAATTATTAGGAAATAATCGAGTTAGAGCTGTAGCTATGAGTGCTACAGACGGGTTGATGAGAGGATTGGAAGTGATTGACACGGGAGCTCCTCTCAGTGTTCCAGTCGGTGGAGCTACTCTCGGACGAATTTTCAACGTTCTTGGGGAACCTATTGACAATTTGGGTCCTGTAGATATTAATGCAACATTCCCTATTCATAGATCTGCGCCTGCCTTTATCGAGCTAGATACGAAATTATCCATCTTTGAAACAGGTATTAAGGTGGTCGATCTTTTAGCTCCTTATCGACGTGGAGGAAAAATAGGACTATTTGGGGGGGCTGGAGTAGGTAAAACAGTACTCATCATGGAATTAATCAACAACATTGCTAAAGCTCATGGAGGCGTATCCGTATTTGGCGGAGTAGGGGAACGAACTCGTGAAGGAAATGATCTTTATATGGAAATGAAGGAATCCGGAGTAATTAATGAAAAAAATTTTGAGGAATCAAAGGTAGCTCTAGTCTATGGTCAAATGAATGAACCGCCGGGAGCTCGTATGAGAGTTGGTTTAACTGCCCTAACTATGGCAGAATATTTCCGAGATGTTAATAAGCAAGACGTGCTTCTATTCATCGATAATATCTTTCGTTTTGTTCAAGCAGGATCGGAGGTATCCGCCTTATTAGGGAGAATGCCCTCCGCAGTGGGTTATCAACCTACTCTTAGTACAGAAATGGGTTCTTTGCAAGAAAGAATTGCTTCTACAAAAAAGGGATCCATAACTTCGATCCAAGCAGTTTATGTACCTGCGGACGATTTGACCGACCCTGCTCCTGCCACAACATTTGCACATTTGGATGCTACTACCGTACTTTCCAGAGGATTAGCTTCCAAGGGTATTTATCCAGCAGTAGATCCTTTAGATTCAACCTCAACTATGTTACAGCCTCGGATCGTTGGCAACGAACATTATGAAACTGCGCAAAGAGTTAAGGAAACTTTACAACGTTACAAAGAACTTCAGGACATTATCGCAATTCTTGGGTTGGATGAATTATCAGAGGAGGATCGTTTAACTGTAGCAAGAGCACGAAAAATTGAACGTTTCTTATCACAACCGTTCTTTGTGGCAGAAGTTTTTACCGGTTCTGCAGGAAAGTATGTTGGTCTTGCAGAAACAATTAGGGGATTTCAACTAATCCTTTCCGGAGAATTAGACGGCCTACCCGAACAAGCTTTTTATTTGGTGGGTAACATCGATGAAGCTAGCACGAAAGCTATAAACTTAGAAGAGGAGAACAAATTGAAGAAATGAAATTAAATCTTTATGTACTAACTCCTAAGCGAATTATTTGGGATTGTGAAGTGAAAGAAATCATTTTATCTACTAATAGTGGCCAAATTGGCGTATTACCAAACCACGCCCCCATTAACACAGCTGTAGATATGGGTCCCTTGAGAATACGCCTCCTCAACGACCAATGGTTAACGGCGGTTCTGTGGAGCGGTTTTGCGAGAATAGTTAATAATGAGATCATCATTTTAGGAAATGATGCGGAACTGGGTAGTGACATTGATCCGGAAGAAGCTCAACAGGCACTTGAAATAGCCGAAGCTAACTTGAGTAGAGCTGAGGGTACGAAAGAGTTGGTTGAAGCGAAGCTAGCTCTCAGACGAGCTAGGATACGAGTCGAGGCTATCAATTGGATTCCCCCATCCAATTGAATACAATCCAATGGTTTAGTTGATACAAAGAAAAAGGGAAGAGGGGTAGAAAAAGTTATTAGATAGCGAAGCGAAGTAAGTCCAATGCTATCTAGTAATTTTTCTACCTACCTACCTACTATTGGATTTGAACCAATGACTCCCGCCGTATGAAAGCAATACTCTAACCACTGAGTTAAGTAGGCAATTTATCACCACAAAGGAAGACCCATTACTTCGATCGATTATAGATCGAATCCTTTTTATAAGCAATACTGCTCCGTTATTGGTATGTTATATAGTAAACAGATCAAAGGGATATCCTCTGGCATTAGAGAATATTCATCTTGACAAGAAATTATCTATATGTTAAGATATCTCTGACAAGGGCTATAGCTCAGTTCGGTAGAGCAACTCGCTTACACGTGCGCCAATGCTTTTCAAGGGAGCTTATTATGCAATGAACATAATTGATCTTATTGCAAAATCAATGTCTTACTTCATGGATTCGAGAGAATAGGAGAACAGTAGCCTGACAAACAGTCGGTTCAGTCCGATTCAGGTGCCAATTCAGGTGCCTAATCAAATAGAACCCTTATTGATTTGCTAGTTGATAAGGTAAATATCCAGCCCACTAAATGCTAGGCGTAATGAGGATAAGGGCCTCCAAAAAACTTCTTTTCGTTCTATGAACTTTAAGGTGTATGAAGTCTCATAGTCAACTCTTGCAGCGGAACGATAGAGACTCCATTTCACTTAGGTTGATTTAATTTAGGCCGGAGGCAGACCTAAGTCAAGGTAATCCTCCTTTGAAACACTTTGGTATTGCTCCTAGATAGATCATAATACAAATAATCAATCAGAGCACAGGGAGCCATCTCATTATCTTTCCGTAAAGAAAAACTATGGTGGACTAACTGATCTTTACATCAGTTGATGAAAGAGCCCAATGCAAAAAAATGCATGTTGGGTCTTTGAAACAGTTCAAATCATTTTGATAATAATCCGTTTGATCTGTTTTACCGAGAAGGTCTACGGTTCGAATCCGTATAGCCCTAATATGTCCTTTTTTTAGATTTTAGGATAGAGATCCTATGTTTCCTTTAGTATAGTTTTCATTTCCTCATTAGTACTTGTTTATAGACTGGACGGTCGCTTGCGCCATAGAATAGAGATAAAAGCATTACCACAGGCTCATTCATCGAAAATCTTAGAGACAGGAAAAGAAAAACGAATTTCTATCAAATCAATAGAAGGAAGGATCCCTTACCTGATTTGAATTCCATCCTCCTTCAAATAGGATATGCTCTAAGTCCCTAGACTTCCCTATAATAACTGCAATGATTTTCTCCATCTTGCAAATTCCTACTTTGTTTGAAGTATAGTACTTTGCTTATATATACATTATCTAAATCGATCTACTTTAAATAAAATAGAAAAATTTAAATAAAATCCAAAAATAAAGAAAGAGTAAATAAGAAAACAGAATATTCTGTCTCATAGTTCTGAAATAGAGTTCTTTATTTTTATAGTATTACTCCTCATTAGGCTGCATACATTAGTCATCCTATCTTAATTAGGTTCTAATTATAAATAGAATGGAAATCAAAAAGAAAGGGAATCGGGATTCCATTGGATGAATCTTTAAAGAAGACAGGGCACAGAGGAAACAA